TTGCCGTGTCCATTTTCAATTCTTGGTCATTGAGATTCATGGGTAATACCGATTAATATATAAGGATAGATATTACCTCTCCTTTTCACCTTTCAAAGAAATTGAAATGATTGAAGTTTTTCTATTTGGAATCGTCTTAGGTCTAATTCCTATTACTTTGGCTGGATTATTCGTAACTGCATATTTACAATATAGACGTGGTGATCAATTGGACCTTTGAGTAATTAATATCTCCTTTTTTTTTGATTGACCTCCTACTTTCTTTAATCTACAGGAGGTCAAATTCAGATTGCTGTTCAATTATTTCAGTCTTATTTTCGACCTAACAAATAACAAGAATCTAATCACGCTCTGTAGGATTTGAACCTACGACATCGGGTTTTGGAGACCCACGTTCTACCGAACTGAACTAAGAGCGCTTTATTATCACAAAAATATTTTGTGACCTAACTCGTCTTGGATATATATACTATCGTAAATAAGAAAATTAAAGATTGATTTTGTATAGCCAATTTTAATCAATCTTAATGACCCCTCGTTACTGTTCATAAGATAAGTAATAGGTAGGGATGACAGGATTTGAACCCGTGACATTTTGTACCCAAAACAAACGCGCTACCGAGCTGCGCTACATCCCTTTGAATTGGCCTACAGTAGTATTGTAGAGAATCCCTGTCTTGTTTTCCACATCTTTATTTCTTTCAGTGCTATACCCAATTATCTTGTCATTTCTTATTTTTTTTTTAATCTCATATCATATAACATATAATAATAGACTTATATTATATACGTACTAAAGAAATATGAAACTCGCCGTAAAAAAATGAATATTTTTCGGGAATTCTCAGACAGAAAGGGACGTATTTTTTTTTTTCTTTTAAGAAAAGGAATATCTACTGTACTGAATCGTTGTACATTTCAAGTTATACATTTTAATTTGCATTAGGGATTCTGCGTACAAATCCAAGTGTCAGTCATTAACTACATATACACATCTGGTCATATATGTAATAGCATTATGTATTACAAATTGTAATAAAATTACAATAATAAATAACAAAGAAGGAGGATTTTAAATGCGAAATCTAAAAACATACCTTTCCGTGGCACCGGTAGTAAGTACTCTATGGTTTGGGGCTTTAGCAGGTTTATTGATAGAGATCAATCGTTTATTTCCAGATGCGTTAATATTCCCTTTTTTTTCATTATAGTAATTGAGATAGGAAGGGGTGAAGAAAATTAGAGATACAATCAAATATCTGTGACTAATCCCCCCCTTACTCTTCTCTTCTTTTCTTCTTTTTTTTTTATAATTAAAATAAATTCGAAAATAAAAAGAATAAAAGCGGGTTCACCCTAGTTAAACTAAGAACTCGGGTTTCCAGGTCCAAAATTAAATTAATTAATAATAGAGTGAGAAAGAAAATGGAATAGTTGTGGCATGGCAACAATATCATACAAGAAAATTCAATGAAAAAGAAAATTGAAATACTGTACAGCGATTATAAATTATAAATATATAGTTAGAAATCATTATATTACTTATTATTACTCTATTGATAGATTGCAACGAAATCTTTCATAATTGGATTTCAAGTTAGCAACTTCTATTTTTTTCCTTCCTTTCTTCTTCTTCGCTTCGGATCGGAAAATAGAAAGATAGAAGAGTTGAGTCAATCAAAAATCCAAAGGAGGTTCATGGCCAAGAGTAAAGATGCCCGAATAACGATTATTTTGGAATGTACCAGTTGTGTTCGAAACCGTGTTAATAAGGAATCAATGGGCATTTCCCGATATATTACTCAAAAAAATCGACATAATACGCCTAGTCGATTGGAATTGAGAAAATTCTGTCCCTCTTGTTACAAACATACGATTCACGGGGAGATAAAGAAATAGATCGAATCGATCGCTTGCGTGTCCGCCTTCCATTCCAAGGAAGACGAAAAACGACATATTATATATAACAGATCATATATTTATTTAAATATAAACAAAACAAAGCAATTCGATTTTGAAATTCGAAATCATTTTTGATTCGATCAAAATAGCATTAGGATTTTCGAGACAAGGAATAAAAAAAACATGGATAAATCCAAGCGACTCTTTCTTAAATCTAAGCGATCTTTTCGTAGGCGTTTGCCCCCGATACAATCGGGGGATCGAATTGATTATAGAAACATGAGTTTAATTAGTCGATTTATTAGTGAACAAGGAAAGATATTATCTAGACGGGTGAATAGATTGACCTTAAAACAACAACGATTAATTACTATTGCTATAAAACAAGCTCGTATTTTATCTTTGTTACCCTTTCTTAATAATGAGAAAGAGTTGGAAAGAAGCGAGTCGACTCCTAGAACTACTGGTCTTAGAATTAAAAATAAATAAGTTTGCTCTTCTTCAATTGAATCAAAATAAAATTCCAATCCGAATTCAAATGCAAATTGACAGTTTGTTCAAAAAATCTGAAAATTCCAATTTTATTGTTGTGTCGTAAGAAAAAAAGGAATTGGGGAAGAAGAATAAATCTTTTTTTGATTGAACGTGTTTGTTCATTGCGATGACTTTATCATATTATATCCTATTTTATCATACTAATTTCTACTCTACTTTCCCAAGTTCATTTGCCAGGGAACTCCATTTAAAACATTTCACTGGATTTGATTTCTTTCAATCTCCTTAATCTTATTTTAAGATCTCATTGGAAATCATATAAAGACAATTCCTATTTAATATAGCTATTTGTGCAAGTATTTTACGATTAAGAAGCAACTGCCTCTTGTACAGATGGTGTATTAATTTACTATAACTATAGTATAGTTTATTGGCTCGAATTACTGCGTTTATTCGAGTGATCCACAAACGACGAAAATCTCTCTTCTGCCTACCTCTATCCTGATGAGCCGAAACCAAAGCTCTTATTTTCTGTTGAGTAATAGTTCGAGTAAGTCTTGAACGAGCCCCTCGAAAGCTTGATGCAAATAAACGAATTTTGGTTCGACGTCTTCGAGCTATATATCCTCGTTTAATTCTAGTCATTGAATAAATGAAACTTTGATGAATAACTAATTGATTTCTTTTCTTTCAGTTATTTCCTTTCCCTTTCCTAGTCTATTAATAACAAAACGGATTCTTCCAATGTATAAAATAAGAATTCCAATGGCTTTTGCTACTCTAACCTTCCCGACCACGATTTTTTCTTTTTTTCTAGGCTTCTCGCCTCAAAATAAGAAATTGTATTGATACTAGGTATCAAAAAAACATAGTAAATAAAAAAGTAGTAAATAGAATATAGGTATAGTGGGTTCCATCGTTTCTATGGTTACTTCTTAAACGGTGAGGTCCTCTCTATACACCGGAGCCTCATTTAATTAATGCTATTGTTAACTTGTACAGTTCACACTCTTTGGCTCTACCCATAATTATCCAGTAATAGGTCTTTCACAACGAGACCACTTATACAGTAACGGTATTTAATTATGAAGATTAGCTGAGTAGCTGACCCTGTTAGTCCGTTCTTGCAAAAGTGAAGGGTAAAGGGTAAGGGCATAATCTTTCTGCTTTTAAATAAAATAGGATTTCCCTGCTTAATGAATACCATTTGCTATCAATGGGGAATTCTTTCTCATCTTAAATTAAAAGTGTAAGTGATTGGATTTGTACCAATGGCAACCATAAATTAATTTGATACCACAATACAATAGAAGGTATGATAGATCTTTTTTAGATTTTTATCTATACTTAATTTTTCGTATCGTATAGTAAATGGTGGTCTTCATTCTATCCTATTCATTGGTACTGATCATTTATACCGGATCAATTGTTTTTGGCCTAGTCCATGATCTGAACGAGTCGCACATACACCCTAGTACATGTTCCTCGTCGCTGAGGACATCCCCGAAGAGCGGGGGATTTCGTGACATTTTTGATTGGCTGTCTTGTGTTTCTAATAAGTTGTTTAATAGTTGGCATGTTGAATCATATACATAATGGGCTGGTTTAGATCGATCCTAACCGGATAAGTATGAATCATTTTTATATTAATGGATTCATAGACTATTGTATTAAATCTGGTAAGAAGATCTCAAATTGGATATTTGCGCGAAATTCCTTTTATTTTTTCTTGAACCGCTACAAGATCAACAAGTCCGTGAGCTTGGGCTTCTGTTGCTGACATAAAAACATCTCTTTCCATGTCTTCGGAAATAACCCATAAGGATTTGCCCGTTCTTTGTGCATAAACCCTTGTGAGGGTTTCGCGAAGCTTCAGTAGTTCTTCCGCTTCCAGGATAAATTCTCCCGTCTGTGCCTCATAAAAAGAACTAGCAGGTTGATGGATCATTACCCTGATGATATAACATAATAAATAATTATTCTATCTCGCATGATGAAAGGCGAAAAATAAGAAAATTAAGAAAAAAGAAAGATAGAATTGAACAACCGTACAGGCATCTTTTGCACATTGCATACGGCTCTACAATGGAATTCACTTTTATACCTATAAACTACCTTTATACCTATAAACTACCTTACATCGAATAAATAGAAAAGAAATTATAGGGTCTATCATATTCACATAGGTGAATGATCCAACAACCACCCTTTCTTTTGGAATAGTTAAAAATATACTATGATGGTTCCGTTGCTTTATATATATATTAATTTCGTCTGTTATTTAGCAATCCCAAAGTTTCTTTTTTTTTTTTACTTAATTTTTTTATATTTGAAAAAAAAAAAAGAGATTTTTTTTTGTATTCTTTCATAAAAATAATATATATATTATTGTTAAGAGTTTTTCGGTGTAAAAACAAAAAAGTTTGTGACGCTGAAATGGGTCTCCTGATATATCAGATAAAATGGTAAAGACCTTTTATCTCATACTACTCTTTCGATACATAATGGAATGGAACGATTTTGAAAAAAAAAAAAAGATTCTCGTATCGAATTCGAAGTGCCATGCTATTATTACTTAATATTTATATTTCATATATCGCGAAGGCATAGTCTTCTTTTTTCTCTCAAATCAAATAAAAAACTCATTGGCGCCAAGCGTGAGGGAATGCTAGACGTTTGGTAATTTCTCCTCCGACCAGAATAAAAGATCCCATTGAAGCGGCTAATCCCATGCATATTGTTTGTACGTCTGGTTGCACAAATTGCATAGTATCATAAATACCTAATCCAGGTATTACCCATCCGCCGGGAGAGTTTAGAAACAAATAGAGATCCTTGGTATCATCCTCTATACTGAGATATACCATAAGACCAATAAGTTGATTCGAGATCTCGCTAGTAATCGGTTGGCCTAAAAAAAGTAATCTTTCTCGATAAAGTCGGTTGATTGAGATAAAATTGTATCCCTTCGGAACCGTACATGCATCTTTTGATGCATACAGTTCAACACAAATCGCGAAAAAAAAAGAATCAATGTGTAGATTCTTGTTTTTTTTCTTTTGTCATCGCAAGCTCTGTATAACTTGTAACAAAGGGGCTTTTTCTTTCATAAAAAAAAAAATATGAGTTTTGGTCTTTTTATATATAATTATATAATTTATAGTAAATAGAATTTCTATATATAAATAGAAATAAATAAAAATAAACTTATCGGATTAACTTCTCATTGATGTATTGTTTCATCGGAATCCAATCCAAATCACGATGTAATTTTCTTGTTCCTGAATGGTCTTCTTGAATTCTTTTAGGTTTATGCTCTACTCCGAGTAAAGATCGGACCGATTTTTATTTGCATATATAGGACAAATGCCCCAATACTACGTCTTTTTGCTACGACTTCTTTCTTTTTTAATTTATTTCATATCTCCCGCCAAATATAATATTAAATATTCAATATTCAATGCATTCATCATATTACTCGATTTATTAACAGTTTTAGATAACTTTAATTATATTATTATATTAGAAATTATAAATCGAATATTCTATAATATAAATAGAATATGATATTAAGTAGAAATCATAGATATATTACCTATTGGTTTTTTTCTAAACGGAGCCTGGATAATTCATTTTATTGTTTGAACCAAGCCAACCATAAATTATTCTAATTGCTAATATTAATCTGTCTACCCCCTTAAAAAATAAATTTAATCGTACTTAATTGCATTTCACGCTCCAAATTTTGGATGATTCAATCAATCTTTGTTGGGCGAAAGGGAGGATATCTCGATCGGGAAAGAGAACGGGGAAATACCATATGACCCAATATATCTGACAAGTCGCACTATATGTCAATCCACAATGCATCTTCGTCTCCAGGACTTCGAAAAGGTACTTTTGGAACACCAATAGGCATTAAATGAAAGAAAAATTAAGTATTATATCTCACTTTGATGTGAAAGCGTAAAAATAGGTTTATTGTCTTAATAATATTTTGTCTTTTATCATATTTTATCCATAGATTGAAGAAGTTCATAAAAAAGGAAGACAGAATCAATAAAGGAAAATTCTTACAAGTGGGGCCTTTGGATGATGAACAAATATATATGCAGTTACTCATATAAAATGCTATCAACGCCCTACCATTGCGTATTGGTACTTATCGGGTGTAGAATAAATCTGCTTCTTTTTGTTCCTACGAACAAAATTATTCTATTATTATTCAAAGACATTCTTACTAAAAGATATAGAACAAATATTAATCCTTTCCCCAAGATAATCCACTAAAAAAGTAAGGACCATACTATACTATAGTTTTTTTAAAGTGCAATAAAGTTACATAGAGTCTATTTTTGATTAATATAAGGGGTATTTCCATGGGTTTGCCTTGGTATCGTGTTCATACGGTCGTATTGAATGATCCCGGCCGTTTGATTTCTGTCCATATAATGCATACAGCTCTGGTTGCTGGTTGGGCCGGTTCGATGGCTCTATATGAATTAGCTGTTTTTGATCCCTCTGACCCTGTTCTTGATCCAATGTGGAGACAGGGTATGTTCGTTATACCCTTCATGACTCGTTTAGGAATAATCAATTCATGGGGTGGTTGGAGTATTACGGGGGGGACTATAACGAATCCGGGTATTTGGAGTTATGAAGGTGTGGCTGGTGCACATATTGTGTTTTCTGGCTTGTGCTTTTTGGCAGCTATCTGGCATTGGGTGTATTGGGATCTAGAAATATTTTGTGATGAACGTACAGGAAAACCCTCTTTGGATTTGCCCAAGATCTTTGGAATTCATTTATTTCTCTCAGGAGTGGCGTGCTTTGGTTTTGGCGCATTTCATGTAACAGGATTGTATGGTCCTGGAATATGGGTATCCGATCCTTATGGACTAACGGGAAGAGTACAAGCTGTAAATCCAGCATGGGGTGTGGAAGGTTTTGATCCTTTTGTTCCGGGAGGAATAGCCTCTCATCATATTGCAGCAGGAACCTTGGGCATATTGGCGGGTCTATTCCATCTTAGTGTCCGTCCGCCCCAACGTCTATACAAAGGATTACGTATGGGAAATATTGAAACCGTCCTTTCCAGTAGTA